ATACAATACATAGGTCGTCGATTCGGCAGTGGATAAAAAAAGGGGACCCATCTTTCCAGTTAATGGTTCAAATAATTTTATCCATATGAGTGTTCTACATCGGATAAACTCCCAATTATTCCTTTTTTATCATTTTTAAACCTTTTTATTACTAACGTAACGGTAGAAAGAGTACCATGCTATGCTGTGCCTGGACTTCAAACAATTTCTCTTTAACCATGTAAAAGACCTCAACATTATTGGTTGATAGAGAAGAGAATCAAAGTTCATTTACCAATTAGTCACGAAATGCTATGGTTCTTACATAGGATTTCTGAATGAAATCCAATTCCTAAGTAATTCGTCGAGATTGTGCACCCTTTGTTCCTATTTCTGCTATATTCTGCTATAAAAAAGAATACATAAATAGAAATAAAGTGCAGCCGGTGAAATCCAACCTATTCTTGAAATATACAACTCGCACACACTCCCTTTCCAAAAAAAATCAATACACCCAGCACTACGCTTAGATTTATTGGATTTGTTGCTAAAATATCGGTATTAAACTCGAAACTCCCAGCGGATGACCAGTGCTCCACGGAAATAAAAGAATCGGTTATATTTTTCATATGCTCTCCCCTTATAGATAGGACTAACAAAAAACAGAGTTCTTTTTGTATCACTCCGCTTATTATTGTTAATGGAATTTAATAATTCTCAAATTTATTAGTTATGGTTATGTTTTTATTCTTCTTTTTTTTTTTATTCTATGATGAAATTAAACATTAAACAAAAGGATTTGCAAATAAAAGAGCTAATGCCACGACCAGTCCATAAATTGTTAAAGCTTCCATAAAAGCCAGACTAAGCAATAAAGTACCTCGTATTTTACCCTCTGCTTCTGGTTGTCTCGCAATACCTTCTACGGCTTGGCCCGCAGCAGTACCTTGACCAACCCCAGGTCCGATAGAAGCAAGCCCTACAGCCAATCCAGCAGCAATAACGGAAGCAGCAGAAATAAGTGGATTCATGGTAAGTTCCTCGCACCAAAAAAAGAAATGGTTAATGATACAACCAACCAATGAATTAGTACTTAATTTACTTATTTTTCTACTTCTACTTTTACTACTACACTTCTTTTTTATTTTGTGATCTTTATCACGAAAATACTAAAATATATTAGGTCGAAGTAGCTAAAAGCTCCAAATGGAATTCATAATATTACTGAATTGTCAGAACTACTTCAATATACCGTTTTTCCTTTCTACTTTATGTAAATAGATATTGTATAAGGTTTTAGTCATTGCGTTTCCTTGTTTAGAAACTATTCTATTCTTTCTCTTTCAGTCAATTCACAATAACAGACAAAATAGAAAAAAGACGGATATGGGAATCCATCTATAATGCAGTGGGCTATAAAAAAAATAGATAGGGGTAATTACTATCTAACTAGTAAATAACATATACTTTGATTCTTCCATAACGTAAATCACCTGTACTTTTTATTTTATGAAATCGTAGTCTGGAACCATTATTCGAAACATACATAAGGATTCATACTTATAGGCATTACATATACAGATATTTAGTAGGATCCCCAACTCTTCTTTATTTTACAAATTCCAAATTCTGCAATATCATCTATCTTTCTTCATATATACATACATGTAGCTATTTGCATTTTCTTCTACAACCCAGTGGATTATATTGAACCCCCCGCATTGCTTGAATTGGGATAAGCTTAAAAAAAGACTATTTCGAAAGTTAGTCAATGATGACCCTCCATGGATTCACCTATATAAGCCGCAGCCAAAGTTGCAAAAATAAGAGCTTGAATACCACTTGTAAATAATCCAAGAAACATGACAGGTATAGGAACTACTGAAGGCACTAAAGAAACAAGAACAACAACCACTAATTCATCAGCCAATATATTCCCGAAAAGTCGAAAACTAAGAGATAAAGGTTTTGTGAAATCTTCTAGAATATTAATTGGTAAAAGTATTGGAGTTGGTTGAATGTATTTCCCGAAATATCCCAATCCTTTTTTGCTAAGACCCGCATAGAAATATGCCACTGACGTGGGTAAAGCTAAAGCAACAGTAGTATTTATATCATTCGTGGGCGCAGCTAACTCCCCATGAGGTAACTTTATGATTTTCCAAGGTAAAAGAGCACCTGACCAGTTAGAAACAAAAATAAATAAGAACATCGTTCCTATAAAAGGAACCCAAGGACCATACTCCTCTCCAATCTGAGTTTTGCTCAAGTCTTGAATAAATTCAAGGACATATTCGAAGAAATTCTGACCGTTGGTCGGAATGGTTTGTGGATTCCGAACAGCTATGATGATTGAACCTAATAAGATAGCAATTACAACCCAAGAAGTGATAAGTACTTGGGCATGAATTTGTAAACCTCCTATTTGCCAATATAAATGTTGGCCTACTTCTACACCTGATATATCATATAACCCTTTGAGTGTTTGAATGGAACATGGTATAACATTCATATCGTCATTGTCCTCTAACAGAAATCGAACTTAAAAAAAGTAATTATTTTGATTCAACCATCTATTTCTCAATTTATCTATATTCATTCATGAATTTCAGTTATGAATCATAGATTTAAGATACCGAGAAATCACATAAAAAAAAATACCAATCATTTTCTCTTTTAAATAGGATTCAATAGTCAAAACATAGTTCAAACTCCAAAAAATGCAAACCAAAATAGTAACAATCAAAGAGAGTTTGCCAAAAACAAACTAATCTTATTCTTTATTCTTCTTAATGATAAGAGTAATTAGAAGATAATCAACCATTTTTTATATAACTAGAACGGCCCTCACAAATTGCAGATACTAATTTGGCAAGAATCAATCGAATCGAAGCTATAGCATCATCGTTAGCCGGAATAGAAATATCTGCAAGATCTGGGTCACAATTTGTATCGATTAAACAAATCGTCGGAATACCCAAAATGACACATTCTCGAAGAACCGTATATTCTTCTTGCTGATCAACAATAATTACAATATCGGGCAATCCCGTCATATATTTGATCCCACCCAGATATGCTTGCAAGGTAGATAACTTTCTCTTCAACATTGCTGCGTCTCCTTTGGGGAGACGATTGAGTTTCCCCATCTTTTGTTCTGCTCTTAAGTCCCTGAACTTCTGAAGTCTTGTTTCTGTAGTAGACCAATTCGTTAACATACCACCAAGCCATTTTTTATTAACATAATGACATCGAGCCCTTATTGCTGCTGATGCTACTAAATCCGCTGCTTTATTTTTGGTGCCAACGATTAAGAATTTTTTTCCCCTACTTGCTGCATCAAAAACTAAATTGCAGGCTTCTGATAAAAAACGAGCAGTTATAGTAAGATTTGTAATATGAATACCCTTACGCTTTGCAGAGATGTAAGGAGCCATTCTAGGATTCCATTTAGTAGTACCATGACCAAAATGAACTCCCGCTTCCATCATTTCTTCCAAATTGATGTTCCAATATCGTCTTCCCATTTTCCCACACTTTCTCTTTTTCTTTTTTTTTTTTTCAAAGAGATTCAGTACCCTGTGAAATAAATAATTGTTCCGACGGAACCTTCTACCAGGATTGACCTTTGATCTACGACCCAAACCATGAATTTAATTGATTACGAAATCCATAATTGGACCAGAGAGTTAAAGTAAAAAGAATGAACCTCTTGTTAGGAATTAGTAAATTACATTATGTAAATGATTGATCTGATATCTCATGGAAAGTGTTTGGGGCACAAGAACAAAATAATTCTCTATGGTATAACAAAATATCTCTCATTTCCAACTCAAATAGATTCTTCCTTTTTCTTTTCAAATGAATATTTTTGTCTTGCTTTGAACGATGTACTAATTTGTGAAATCCGGTACCAACCGGTATAATTCCCCCCAGAACAACGTTCTCTTTCAGGCCTTTCAACCAATCAATACGACCTCGTAGAGCAGCTTTTGCTAAAACCCGAGCAGTTTCTTGAAAACTCGCTTCGGATATGAAACTTTGAGTATTCAGAGATGACTTCGTTATTCCCAATAAGATTGCCCGATAACAGATCGCTTCGTCCAAAACGCGCCCTGCTCGCTCTGCTCGCAACAATCCAATAAATTCTCCAGGTAAAAAAACATTAGACATTCCATCTTCTGAAACCAAAACTCTTGATGTTACTTGACGTACAATAATCTCTATATGTCTATTATGGATCTGTACCCCCTGAGATCGATAAACCTTTTGGATCTTATTAACCAAAGAGATACGACTTTGGGCTATGGTTAGTTCAGCTCCAATCAAGAATCCCCAGGGGATCCCAAGAATCCTTCGGATACGTTCGTCCCAACCTTCAACTCTTCTTTCGAGGTTCATCGATATTGAATCAATTGAACGAACTTCTAAGATTTGTTCCACTTTTGGAAGACCTTGCGTTATGTCACCAGATCTCGATTTTTCATATATCAATGTAATTAATGTATCTCCTTCATAAAAGGTTTCCCCATAATGGCCATGAACAGTTGCTCCTGGAGTGACCAAATAGGGTTTAGCTGATCTTATAACTAAAGAGTCAACATGAACAATGAAAATTTGACCAGATTTTTTTATGCGTGATCCGTATTTAAATAGACATACATTTTCACAAAGGAATTGTCCAAGACTAATTATTGTCCATGCCTCTTCACAAGAATCGTGATGGAGAAAATACCAATTCAAATGGAATGAATTCCAAATTGTTTTACTGCATGGATCGGGATTATAAATCCTACTATTTTCATCTAGAAAACAGTATTGAAATGGAAGTACTTGAAGCACTTGGAAAGTCTGTTGAAAATTTTCAAGTAAAAAATATTTCTTTAAAAAGACTTGATTATAAGTTCTTAAATAGTAAGATGAACGAAAATTTACTATTTTAGGCACAATAGTACCTAAAGGACCCAACAAATCCCTAATTGGAGTCATGGGATCCGATTCTTTTGTCGCATTATTATATC